CCGGAGGAGCACGCATGCAAGAAGGAAGTTTGAGCTTGATGCAAATGGCTAAAATATCTTCCGCTTTATATGATTATCAATCAAATAAAAAGTTATTTTATGTATCAATTCTTACATCTCCTACTACTGGTGGAGTGACCGCGAGTTTTGGTATGTTGGGGGATATCATTATTGCTGAACCCAATGCCTATATTGCATTTGCGGGTAAAAGAGTAATTGAGCAAACATTGAATAAAACAATACCTGAAGGTTCACAGGTGGCTGAATATTTATTCCATAAGGGTTTATTCGATCCAATCGTACCACGTAATCCTTTAAAAGGTGTTCTGAGTGAGTTAGTTCAGCTCCACGGTTTTTTTCCTTTGAATCAAAATTCAATCAAGTAGAGTCTTAAGTTAAATTATTTTCTTTGTAGTGAAAAGGCAGTTAGTTAGTTTATCAGAATCAAAGTCAAAGCCCGCGTAATGGGCTTTGACTTTGTGACATAAAATGGAATTGTCGAAAAACGAATTATGTGGATAATTATTATTATCCGATATTACTAATGAGTAAACCTCTATCGACAAGATAAAAAGCGAATTTTTCCTTCTGTGAAATGAAATTCGAATTTGGCGAGACAAATAAAACGAATTTTATCTTCCTCCATTGCTTGCATATGTATATATAATTCAAATATAGAAAAAATATAATATAAATATAGAGTTTTGCATCTTTCTATATCTCCCGAAAATTCGATTTTTACTAAAAATCCCTGTTCTTGGGTCGGATTCTAACGAATCGAATCTTTCGACAATTTGTAATAAACTTTTTATTTATTAAATTCAAAAATTGAAATTCGAAATTTCAATTAGAAGACAAGAACAATAGAATAATAAGAAAAGTAAGAATAAAGTAAGATAATAAAGAAAGTGGATTATCTTATCATACACCTATTTTATTTGATTTAGAAAGATGGGCAAGTCCTTTTATTTAACTCTACATTCCTTGCACTTATTAGATATCTAGACTCGCTTAGAAATACTTAGTATTTAGATATATTTAGTATAATATACGAATTATAATATACGAATTATAATATAATCATTATAAGATATATTTCTAACTAACAATATAACAGGTACAAATATTAAATTGAGGTACCCATTTTATGACAACTTTCAGCAACTTTCCCTCTATTTTTGTGCCTTTAGTAGGCCTAGTATTTCCGGCAATTGCAATTGCTTCTTTATCTTTGTATGTTCAAAAAACTAAGATTTTTTAGATTGGATGGGGCCAAGACCAAATCTTATCTATTTTTTTTTCAAGACTTAGATGCCACGGATACCTATTTAGTAGAATATTGTATAACATCCGGCTTCCCCAAACCGAACATAAATGAAACCTCTTATGCATACGTAAACATGATATAGGGTTAAATGAATTATAGCAAGTACCGAACGGATGTATGAAATTAAAGTCTATATATCTAGTAGATCTGTATAGGGGATCATATAAAAGGGGATGATTTTAGATCTAAGCAATTTGATGAATTCCTTCTAAAAGTTCATATCAAAATATCAAAATAGTACTAGTTGATGAGAGTTACTTCGGAAACAAAAAAAAGTAAATTTTGGTTATTCTCTCAATTCCAATAAAATGCAACTGGATCTAGTATGTATGAGTTGGCGATCAGAATCTATATGGATAGAATTTATAGTGGGATCTCGAAAAACAAGCAATTTCTGCTGGGCCTTTATCCTTTTTTTTGGTTCATTAGGGTTTTTATTAGTTGGAACTTCTAGTTATCTTGGTAGGAATTTGATATCTTTATTTCCGTCTCAGCAAATAGTTTTTTTTCCACAAGGAATCGTAATGTCTTTCTATGGGATCGCAGGCCTCTTTATTAGTTCCTATTTGTGGTGCACGATTTTTTGGAATGTAGGGAGTGGTTATGATCGATTCGATAGACAAGAGGGAATAGTATGTATTTTTCGTTGGGGTTTTCCTGGAAAAAATCGTCGCATCTTTCTACGATTCCTTATGAAAGATATTCAGTCCATCAGAATAGAAGTTAAAGAGGGTATTTATGCTCGTCGTGTCCTTTATATGGAAATCAGAGGCCAGGGGGCCATTCCCTTGACTCGTACTGATGAGAATTTAACTCCGCGAGAAATTGAGCAAAAAGCTGCTGAATTGGCCTATTTTTTGCGTGTACCGATTGAAGTCTTTTGAAATGAATTGCAGAGAATAAATGCTTTCTCGCCAGGAGGAAAAAACTCAAGCCAAGAATCCTCTTTTTTCTATAGCAGAACTAAACTGAAGTTTCTTCAGAATGCCCATTCGAACCAAAGCAGACGTATACGGAAGAGTCATAACATAAAAAAAAAGTTTTTTTGTCCACGTATTTCGAAATAAGGATTTTCGCTTTTTAGTTTCAATATTTTGAGTTGATACGTTAGATACAGAATATAGCCAGGGCGCTCCTTCGCCTCAAAATTTGAATAGAACAATCTTTATTATTTGAAGCGGTTCTTTCGGGCAGTTATCAAAAGAGGGCAATTGCTTCGAATTTGATCAATTGAGATATCTGGAAACAATATCAATATAACAATAATATAGATATTTCATTCGAACATTCGAATTCAAAATGGATTCTTTTTTTCTATTTCTGTATTCTTTTTAGATTCAAGGACTAAGCACTGAATCAAAAAAAACAGAGACTAGATTCATGGGCCCCTACCTTATAATATAATGAAATAATATAATGAAAGGCATGCTTGATAGAAAGATTAGATCACATAAAGTCAACGAATGAGGTGGGTTCATTAACAATTCACAGATGAAAAAATGGCAAAAAAGAAAGCATTCACTCCCCTTCTATATCTTGCATCTATAGTATTTTTGCCCTGGTGGATCTCTCTCTCATTTAATAAAAGTCTGAAATCTTGGATTACTAATTGGTGGGATGCTAGGCAATCCGAAACCTTTTTGAATGATATTCAAGAAAAGAGTATTCTAGAACAATTCATAGAAGTAGAGGAACTCTTCCTGTTGGACGAAATGATAAAAGAATACCCGGAAACACATCTACAAAAACTACGTATAGGAATCCACAAAGAAACGATCCAATTGATCAAGATGCACAATGAGGATCGTATCCATACGATTTTGCACTTCTCGACAAATCTAATCTGTTTCGTTATTCTAAGCGGTTATTCTATTTTGGGGAATGAAGAACTTCTTATTCTTAACTCTTGGGTTCAAGAATTCCTATATAATTTAAGCGACACAATAAAAGCTTTTTCTATTCTTTTATTAACAGATTTATGTATCGGATTCCATTCGCCCCACGGTTGGGAACTAATGATTGGCTATATCTACAAAGATTTTGGATTTGCTCATAATGATCAAATTATATCTGGTCTTGTTTCTACATTTCCAGTCATTCTAGATACAATTTTTAAATATTGGATCTTTCGTTATTTAAATCGTGTATCTCCGTCACTTGTAGTTATTTATCATTCAATGAATGACTGAAAAATGATTCACGTATTCAAGTATAATCTTTCCTTACTTTCTATATAAGCAAAGCATGCAAAGTCGTACTTACTTTACTCTTTCTACCCATCAGGAGACTCCTCTATTTCAGTAATTTTTTTTTCAGTTTTCAGTAAAAGTAAATAGCAGAATCGTGGATAGGGAACTATACTAGTGACCTACCTAATTTTATTGTAGAAATTTTCGGGATCAATGATTGGACCATGCAAACTAGAAATACTTTTTCTTGGATAAAGAAGGAGATTACTCGATCCATTTCCGTATCGCTCATGATCTATATAATAACCGGGGCATCCATTTCAAATGCATATCCCATTTTTGCGCAGCAGGGGTATGAAAATCCACGAGAAGCAACTGGGCGTATTGTATGTGCCAATTGCCATTTAGCTAATAAACCCGTGGATATTGAGGTTCCACAAGCAGTACTTCCTGATACTGTATTTGAAGCGGTTGTTAGAATTCCTTATGATATGCAACTGAAACAAGTTCTTGCTAATGGTAAGAAAGGGGCTTTGAATGTGGGTGCTGTTCTTATTTTACCGGAGGGGTTTGAGTTAGCCCCTCCTGATCGTATTTCGCCCGAGATGAAAGAAAAGATAGGCAATCTGTCTTTTCAGAACTACCGCCCCACTAAGAAAAATATTCTTGTGATAGGTCCTGTTCCTGGTCAAAAATATAGTGAAATCACCTTTCCTATTCTTTCCCCAGACCCTGCTAGTAATAAGGATGTTCATTTCTTAAAATATCCCATATACGTAGGCGGAAACAGGGGAAGGGGACAGATTTATCCCGACGGGAACAAAAGTAACAATACAGTTTATAATGCTACGGCAACAGGTATAGTAAGCAAAATCATACGAAAAGAAAAAGGGGGGTACGAAATAACCATAACGGATGCATTGGATGGACATCAAGTGGTTGATATTATTCCCCCAGGACCAGAACTTCTTGTTTCAGAGGGTGAATCTATCAAACTCGATCAACCATTAACAATTAATCCTAATGTGGGTGGATTTGGTCAGGGGGATGCAGAAATAGTACTTCAAGATCCACTACGCGTCCAAGGCCTTTTGTTCTTCTTGGCATCTATTGTTTTTGCACAAATCTTTTTGGTTCTTAAAAAGAAACAGTTTGAGAAGGTTCAAGTGTCCGAAATGAATTTCTAGATCCGTGGATTTATCAACATCAAATTTGTAAAAAAGAACAAATTCTTCCTGGCAATTAGGTTAGGTATGATGAAAAAAGTATGAAAAGTCTTTTGCTTGTTTCTATTCTTTCTCTAGGAATTACTTTTCCCGCATTCAAAATATGTATATTGTGAAGAAGACTATTTGTTTTTACCTTTTTTTTTTCTTTTTTCAATCTAAGTTGGATTAAATTGGAGGGGTGTAATTATATTCCTATTGTCAGATTGAAATGTCACAGAATAGGTTCAGATTTAAATGTCACAGAATGGGTTTTGT